AATGTATGATCCCATTTTGAATGGGTTATATCGGGGAACAATCAAAAAAAAAATTTCACCTTCAATCATAAATAAAATTTCGTTAGAAAATTTCATAGAGACAATGGAAATTAATAAGATTCATAGTCTCCTTCTTCCTGATACTGATTACCAAGAGGTTGAACAGAAAATAGACCGATTTGATAAAAAAACTTTTTCAACGGAAAATCGTCATTTATTTACTTTAATCAGTAAATTCGATAGAGAATCGGGATCGAGTTTAAATTGGAAGGGCCTCTCTTTATTTTCAGAAAAAGAACAAGGAAGGATTGGTTCAGAAAAAAGAGCCAAATTTTACAAATTTTTATTGAATACAATTCTAACTAGCCCTAATGGTCAAAAAACAAAACAAAAATTTGTAATAAAAGAAATCAGTAAAAAAGTCCCTAGATGGTCATACAAACTTATTACCGAATTGGAATTCCTGTCGGGCGCAGCTCATGAAGGCCTACCGTTGGATTATCATATACGTTCAAGAAAAAGGGATCATGTAATAATTTATAGGCCTACTAAACGTAGTCGCAAAGCAAGTGTCAAAAACTGGGTGTCTATTAGAGACTATTCGGAAGAATCAGATTTTCGTCGAGAATTCATCAAAGGTTCTATGCGTGTTCAAAGGCGTAAAACTTTTATTTCGAAATTGTTTCAAGCAAATGCGCATTCCCCCCTTTTTTTGGACAGAATAAAAAAATCCCCCCTTTTTTCTTTTAATATCCCTGAACAGATAAATTTTTTTTTTAGAAATTGGATGGGTAAAGGATCAGAATTTAAAGATTATACAGAGGAACAAAAAAAAAAACAAAAGGAAGAAGAAGAGAACAAAATAAATGCCTTTTGGCAAGCATTTGCAGCAAAGGAAAAAACGTGGATAAAAATCTCGGAAGCCTGGGATTTTGTTCCATATCCACAAGCAACAAGAAGTTTAATTTTAATAATTCAATCTATTTTTAGAAAATATATTTTATTACCTTCATTGATAATAGTTAAAAATATTGGGCGTATTTTATTATCTCAACCCCCTGAGTGGGCTGAGGACTTCGATGAGTGGAATAGAGAAAAGCATATTATATGTACCTATAACGGTGTTCAAGTATCAGAACTCGAACTTCCCAGAAATTGGTTTAAAGATGGTATTCAGATAAAAATAGTATTTCCTTTTTATTTGAAACCTTGGCACAGATCCAAATTGAGGCCCTATTTTTCTTCTTATAAAGATCTAAAGAAAGAACAACAAAAGTTTTCTTTTTTAACGGCTTGGGGAACGCAAACTACCCTTCCCTTTGGTTCTGTCCCCCCAAAAACTTCCTTTTTTAAGCCTATTTTTAAAGAACTTAAAAAAAAAATTCGAAAAACGAAAAATAATCATTTTCGAGTTATAAGCGTTTTAAAAGAAAGAACAAAAAATTTATTTCTGTTTATAAAAAAAATAAAAAAAGAACTCTTAAAAGTACATCCAACTCGATTATTTATATTGAGAAAGGTGTATGAACCCGGCGAAACTAAACAAAAAAAAGATTCTATAATTAGGAATCAGATAATTCACGACTCGTTTAGAAAAATAAAATCTACAGATAATACAAATTATTCACTGAGAGAAAAAAAAATTAAAAATATGGCTGATAGAACAAGCACAATCAGAAAGAAAACAAAGAGTCTTACAAAAGAAAAAAACAGCAACGCCAAGAAAAGAAGTAGTCCTAACAAAACAAGTTATAGTTATAATGGAAAAGAAAAATCACCAAAAATTTTTTGGAAAATATTAAAAATAAAAAAAAGAAGAAATAGATTAATCTATAAATTAGATTTGTTTATAAAAATTTTCATTAAAAGAATATACATGGATATCTTTATATGTATCATTCATATTGCCAGAATTCCTACACAACTAGTTCTTGAATCAATAAATTTTTGTTTTGATAAATACATTTACAATAATAAAACAAACCAAGAAATAAAAAAAAAAAAAAACAAAAAAGAAATTAACTTTATTTCGACTCTAAAAAGTGAACTTTACAATATTAAGAATAGTAAGAGGAATTCATATCTTTTTTTTGACTTATCCTCTTTATCACAAGCATATGTATTTTACAAATTATCACAAACCCAAGTTATTAATTTGTATAAGTTAAGATCTATTTTTGAGTATCATGAAACTCCCGTTTTTCTTAAGACTGCAATAAAAAATTATTTTGTAACACAAGGAATATTTCATTCCGAATTAAGACATACAAAACTTTCAAGTTCTGAAACGAATCAATGGAAAAACTGGTTAAGAGGTCATTATCAATACAATTTATCTCAGATTAGATGGTTTGAATTAATACCACAAAAATGGCGAACTACAATAAATGAAGGTGGTATTACCCAAAATAAAGATTTAACAAAATGGAATTCGTATGAAAAAGATCGATTACTTTATCACAAAAAACAAAAGGATTTTAAAGTATATCCATTACCAAACCAAAAAGATAATTTTCCAAAATACTATATATATAATCTTTTATCATATAAATCTATTAATTCTGAAATTAAGAAGTCCTCATATATTATTTATGGATCACCATCAGAATTAAATAACAACCAAAAAATTACTTTTAATTACAACAATTCTAAACAAAATTTATTTGAAAGCCTGGAGGAAATTCCTATCAATCATTATCTAGAAAAGGGCGATATTATGTATATGCAAAAAAATCCAGATAGAAAATATTTTGATTGGACAATTCTAAATTTTTTTCTAAGACAAAAAATAGATATTGAGGCCTGGACCAAAATGGATTATAGCAGTAATATAAATACTAAGCTTGGAAGTAAGAATTACCAAAAAATTGAGAAAATGGATAAAAACGATATTTTTTATCTGATGATTCATCAAGATTTAGAAATAAATCCAATCAATGACAAGAAACTCTTTTTTGATTGGATGGAAATGAATGAAGAAATCCTAAACCCAATATCGACAAATATGAAACTTCCGTTCTTCCCAGAATTTGTGCCACTTTATAATGTATACAAAATAAAACCATGGATTATACCAAGCAAATTACTTCTTTTAAATTTAAATAAAAAGAAAAACATCAATGAAAAGAAAAAATTCCATTTTTTTAGACCATCGAATGAAAAAAGATATTCTGAATTAATGAATCGAAATCAAGAAGAAAAAGAACCCGCGGGCCGAAGAGGCCTTGTATCATATTCACAAAACCAAGATAAAATGAAAAAACAATATAAGATCCGAAATAAGATGAGACCAGAAATAATTTTCTTACGGAAACACTATTTGCTTTTTCAATGGATAATAGACGATGGTTTAATTCCGAATTTAACTGAAAGAATGATCAATAATATCAAGATATATTGTTACTTGCTTGGACTGATAAATCCAAGAGATACTACTATATCGTCTATTCAAAGGAAAGAAATAAATCTGGATATAATGGTGATTCGAAAAAAATTGACTCCTATGGAATTGAATAAAAAGGGGATATTTTTTATCGATCCCATTCGTTTGTCTGTAAAAAACGACGGATACTTTATTATATATCAAACCGTAGGTATATCGTTGGTTCATAAAAGTAAGTACCAAACTCCTCAAAGATATCGAGAACAAAGATATATCAATAAAAATAAATTGGATGAATCTATCCCAAGATATCAAATAATAATTCGAAAGAGAGACAAAAAACATTATGATTTTATCGTTCCTGAAAAGATTTTATCATCTAGACGTCGTAGAGAATTGAGAATTTTAATTTCTTTCAACTCAAAGAATATAAATAGTGTGGATAAAAATCGAGTATTTTGTAACAAAAAGAACATAAAAAACAGGAATCCTTTTTTGGATCAAAAAAAGCATCTTGATAGAGATAAAAATGAATTAATTAAATTAAAGTTATTTCTTTGGCCTAATTATCGATTAGAAGACTTAGCTTGTATGAATAGATATTGGTTTAATACCAATAATGGAAGCCGTTTTAGTTTGTTAAGAATATATCCACAATTAAAAATTGTTTGATGGTACATTTTTCCTATATATTCTGTACCATATAGAAAAGCAAACAGATGCACATATGCCCTGTCTTACGTCCCAGTCTAATATTAGATCTTTTTTATTTAATACTAAGTCAATGACGTATCAATTTGTTTGGATAAAATCTATAAAATAAACGAATATATGGAATATTCCGAATTTTCGGTCTAAATTATTTGACGTTGTAAGTGTAAAAACGTACCATCTACTTTTTTATCCCTGTCTAACTAAAATTAAAATTCTTGTGTATACTAATTACTACATTAAAATGACTAATATTATTATTACTGATCAAATAATATATTTTATATGTAAATTAAAGGGTAGAAGGAGCTTTTTTTATGATAAAAAATCCATTCAGTGCAATTATTTTGAAAGAGGAAAACGAAGACAACAAGGGGTCTGTTGAATTTCAAGTAGTGAGTTTCACCAATAGGATACGGAGACTTACTTCACATTTAGAATTGCACAAAAAAGACTATTTATCTCAGAGAGGTCTGCGTAAAATTCTAGGAAAACGTCAACGGCTGCTCGCCTATTTGTCAAAAAAAAATCGAGTACGTTATAAAGAATTAATCGGACAGTTGGAGATTCGAGAAACAAAAAATCATTAATTTGAAGAGTCGTTTTGAATTTTCGCTTAAATTTTGATGAACCTCTTTTCGCTTTCAGCAATTCATGGAAGAATGAATCGGGAAAAAACCTATGACTGCACCAGCTACACGAAATGACCTTATGATAGTCAATATGGGCCCTCAGCACCCATCAATGCACGGTGTTCTTCGACTCATTGTTACTCTAGATGGTGAAGATGTTATTGACTGTGAACCGATATTGGGTTATTTACATAGAGGAATGGAAAAAATTGCGGAAAACCGAACAATTATACAATATTTACCTTATGTAACACGTTGGGATTATTTAGCTACTATGTTCACTGAAGCAATAACTGTAAATGCACCAGAGCAGTTAGGCAATATTCAAGTGCCTAAAAGGGCCAGCTATATCAGAGTCATTATGTTAGAGTTAAGTCGTATAGCTTCGCATTTGTTATGGCTTGGCCCTTTTATGGCAGATATTGGCGCACAGACCCCCTTCTTCTATATTTTTCGAGAAAGAGAATTGATATATGACCTATTCGAAGCTGCTACCGGTATGCGAATGATGCATAATTATTTTCGTATTGGAGGAGTCGCTGCTGATTTACCTTATGGCTGGGTAGATAAATGTTTGGATTTTTGTGATTATTTTTTAACAAGAGTTACTGAATATCAAAGACTTATTACACGGAATCCTGTTTTTTTAGAGCGAGTTGAGGGAGTAGGCATTATTGGCGGAGAGGAGGCAATTAATTGGGGTTTATCGGGACCAATGCTACGAGCTTCCGGAATACAATGGGATCTTCGAAAGGTTGATCATTATGAGTCTTACGATGAATTTGATTGGGGAGTTCAATGGCAAAAGGAAGGGGATTCATTAGCTCGTTATTTAGTACGAATCGGTGAAATGACAGAATCAATAAAAATTATTCAACAGGCTTTAGAAGGAATTCCGGGGGGGCCCTATGAGAATTTAGAAATCCGGCGCTTTGATAAAGTATGGGATCCCGAATGGAATGATTTTGACTATCGATTTATCAGTAAAAAACCTTCTCCTACTTTTGAATTGTCAAAACAAGAACTTTATGTGAGAGTCGAAGCCCCAAAAGGAGAATTAGGAATTTTTCTGATAGGAGATAAGGGTGTTTTTCCTTGGAGATGGAAAATCCGACCACCGGGTTTTATCAATTTGCAAATCCTTCCTCAATTAGTTAAAAGAATGAAATTGGCTGATATTATGACAATACTAGGTAGCATAGATATCATTATGGGAGAAGTTGATCGTTAAAATGATAATAGATACAACAGAAGTACAAGCTATCAATTCTTTTTTTAGATTGGAATCCTTAAAAGAGGTATATGGGATCATATGGATGCTTGTCCCTATTTTTACTCCTGTATTAGGAATCACAATAGGTGTACTAGTAATTGTTTGGTTAGAAAGAGAAATATCTGCGGGGATACAACAACGTATTGGCCCTGAATACGCCGGGCCTTTGGGAATTCTTCAAGCTTTAGCAGATGGTACAAAATTACTTTTCAAAGAGAATCTTCTTCCATCAAGAGGAGATACTCGTTTATTCAGTATCGGACCATCCATAGCAGTCACATCAATTCTACTAAGTTCTTTAGTAATTCCTTTTGGATATCGCCTTGTTCTAGCCGATTTAAGTATTGGTGTTTTTTTATGGATTGCCATTTCAAGTATTGCTCCCGTGGGCCTTCTTATGTCAGGTTATGGATCAAATAATAAATATTCCTTTTTAGGTGGTTTACGGGCTGCTGCTCAATCAATTAGTTATGAAATACCATTAACTCTATGTGTGTTATCAATATCTCTACGTGTGATTCGTTAAGACATAAAATTTCCTCTATGTCTTTTCTTTATAGGAAGGAAATTTCATGGGTTGAATATACCTTTTTATTTTTTATTCATCATTCGGGTTGATGAACTAAACCAGATAGTTATATGAGTGAAAAAAACAGTTTCTTACTTTGCAGTAAAAAGATTCAGTCTCATTTCCTATGTACAAGTGTTAAGTGAAAGTAAACATAAGCATTATATACTATACTATTTACCCCAAGATTGAGTGATTAGTCATCATGACTTGAAGCGGGTTCAAAAGGAGCAACTATCTAGGGATTTTACTAGCTATTAACAGACATGTATTACCCTAATGGGGGGGTCCTTGTGACCAAAAAGGGTGGATAGTTAGGAACACCAAGGTACACAAAGGATTCGTAATAGAGATTATGTAAGTTATTCAACAGGATTTTTCTGTTCATACTGCATAGCATAAAAGGGATTCTAATTGGGGCTTTATGTTGGTAGAAATGATGAAGGAGTACTCCCCACGATTCCGATCCAGAGTATTTTCCTATCCACCGATTAAGTAAATAACTATCAAGAACGAAGTAATCCTTTACTTAAAGTACCTTTTTATGAGAAAGTAGAATAGGAACAAAAAAATAAACTCGAAAGAATTAACTTGCACTACAAAAAAGATCTTTTTTTAGAGAGTTTTAGAGAGATAGAATCCTTGTAATGTTTCGTGAACTAATGCAATGTATCTTTTTTTTCGTAATCAAAAATGCTAGGTTGAAATATTTATTGAGATTTCTACAAAAAACTTTTTATTTAAAGGTTAAGTTATTACTCAACAAAAAAATTTTAAATTTTTAAAAGATAAGATCAATTCAGAAGCACTTTATAATAAAAAATAATAGATAGCAGACAGAATTCCATTGTCTAATTGGGGACCTTGTGCTAATTGGGGACCTTGTGATAGATTTGGATTCTATCCTACAAAGCATATCAAGATAAAAAATAGC